AAAATAGAAGGATTTATAACCCCGATCCGTGCAGTAACAGCATTTTGAATCCATTCTATTTAAATTGGCGCTTTCTCCATCATGATTATTGGGAAGAAACATTGACAATAATAAGCCTTGGACAATTTATTTGTGAAAATTTATGTCTATTCAAAGACGAACCGCATGTAAAAAACTCTGGTCAAATTATAATTGTTCACCTTGACTCCTTAGTTATAAGATCCGCTAAGCCCTATTTGGCCACTCCAGGAGCAACTGTTCATGGTCATTATGGAGAAATCCTTTACGAAGGAGATACATTAGTTACATTTATATATGAAAAATCTAGATCGGGTGACATAACACAAGGTCTCCCAAAAGTGGAACAAATCTTAGAAGTGCGTTCGATTGATTCAATATCGATGAATCTCGAAAGGAGAGTTGAAGGTTGGAACGAACTTATACCAAGAATTCTTGGAATTCCCTGGGGATTCTTGATTCGAGCTGAATTAACCATAGCTCAAAGTCGTATCTCTTTGGTTAATAAAATCCAAAAGGTTTATCGATCCCAGGGGGTACAGATCCATAATAGACATATAGAGATTATTGTACGTCAAGTAACATCAAAAGTGTTGGTTTCAGAAGATGGAATGTCTAATGTTTTTTTACCTGGAGAATTAATCGGATTGTTGCGAGCGGAACGGGCGGGGCGTGCTTTGGACGAAGTTATTTCTTATCGAGTAATCCTGTTGGGGATAACAAGGGCATCTCTGAATACTCAAAGTTTCATATCCGAAGCAAGTTTTCAAGAAACTGCTCGAGTTTTAGCAAAAGCTGCTCTACGCGGTCGTATTGATTGGTTGAAAGGGCTGAAAGAGAACGTTGTTCTGGGAGGGATTATACCTGTTGGTACCGGATTCAAAAAATTAGTGTACCGTTCAAGACAAGACAAGAATACTTATTTGGAAATCAAAAGAAAGAATCTATTCAACTTGGAAATGAGAAATATTTTGTTACACCATAAAGAATTATTTTATTCTTCCCCCAAAAACAATTTTCGTGAGACAAATTTGCATGAGATACCAGAACAAAAATTTCCGCAATTTCATGATTCCTAAGAGTGGATTCTTTTACTTTTAAACTATCTGGTCTTACTATTTTTTTGGTAATAAAAAAAGTAATTAAAGGAAATTAAGGAATTGGACCATGTATCAATGGGCAATTTCCGGTAGAAGGTTCCATCGGAACAATTATTTATTTCAAGGTACCTCGTCTCTTTGTTTGTTAAAAAACAAAAGAAAAAACAAAAAGGAAGTGTGGGGAAAAATGACAAGAAGATATTGGAACATTAATTTGGAAGAGATGATGGAAGCAGGAGTTCATTTTGGTCATGGTACTAAGAAATGGAATCCAAAAATGGCCCCTTACATCTCTGCAAAGCGTAAAGGTATTCATATTACAAATCTCACTAGAACTGCTCGTTTTTTATCAGAAGCATGCGATTTGGTTTTTGATGCAGCAAGTAGAGGAAAAAACTTCTTAATTGTTGGTACCAAAAATAAAGCAGCGGATTCAGTAGCATCAGCTGCAATAAGGGCTCGGTGTCATTATGTTAATAAAAAATGGCTTGGCGGTATGTTAACGAATTGGTCCACTACAGAAACGAGACTTCAAAAATTCAGGGACTTAAGAGCAGAACAAAAGATGGGGAAACTCAATCGTCTCCCAAAAAGAGATGCAGCAATGTTGAAGAGAAAATTATCTACCTTACAAACATATCTCGGCGGGATCAAATATATGACGGGGTTACCTGATATTGTGATCATCGTTGATCAGCAAGAAGAATATACGGCTCTTCGAGAATGTATAATTTTGGGGATTCCAACGATTTGTTTAATCGATACAAATTGTGATCCAGATCTTGCAGATATTTCGATCCCAGCCAATGATGATGCTATAGCTTCAATCCGATTGGTTCTTAACAAATTAGTATCCGCGATTTGTGAGGGTCGTTCTAGCTATATAAGAAATCGTTGATTATGATTAAGAATAATAAGATCAGTCAATTTTTCTTGGACTCCATAGATTTATTGGATCGGTTACTATTTTTGAATAAAAAAAAGAGATAAAAATAAAAGAAGTGGGAGGTATTGATATTTTGTTATGATATTATGTGATTTCTTGGTATCCTAAATATATGATTAATAATTCAAGTTGGTGAGTTGAGAAAGAGATGGTTGAATCAAAATAATTCATTTTTTGAAGTTCAATTTCTGTCAGAGGACAATATGAATGTTATACCATGTTCCATTAAAACACTGAAAGGGTTATACGATATATCGGGTGTAGAAGTCGGCCAACATCTCTATTGGCAAATAGGAGGTTTACAAATTCACGCCCAAGTACTTATCACTTCGTGGGTTGTAATTGCTATCTTATTAGGTTCAGTCATCATAGCTGTTCGGAATCCACAAACCATTCCGACCGACGGTCAGAATTTCTTTGAATATGTCCTTGAATTTATTCGAGACTTGAGCAAAACTCAGATTGGAGAAGAATATGGTCCTTGGGTTCCCTTTATTGGAACTATGTTCTTGTTTATTTTTGTTTCTAACTGGTCAGGTGCTCTTTTACCTTGGAAAATTATAGAATTACCTCATGGGGAGTTAGCTGCACCTACGAATGATATAAATACTACTGTTGCTTTAGCTTTACCTACGTCAGTCGCATATTTTTATGCGGGTCTTAGCAAAAAAGGATTGGGTTATTTTGGAAAATACATTCAACCAACTCCAATCCTTTTACCAATTAATATTCTAGAGGATTTCACAAAACCTTTATCTCTTAGTTTTCGACTTTTCGGAAATATATTGGCTGATGAATTAGTAGTTGTTGTTCTTGTTTCTTTAGTCCCTTTAGTAGTTCCTATACCTGTTATGTTTCTTGGATTATTTACAAGTGGTATTCAGGCTCTTATTTTTGCAACATTAGCCGCGGCTTATATAGGTGAATCCATGGAGGGTCATCATTGATTTATTAGCTTTCCAAATACTCTTTTTTTTATTAAGCTTATCCTACTATCCAAATTCCTGTATATAATCCAATTGGTTGAGGAGCATAACATAAAAATACGTATAACTATACAAGCTAGAGTTGTAGGAGAAAAAATGGAGGATATTTCGCAATTCTAAAAAAGAAAGATGAGTTGGGGAGGTCATACTAGATATATGTAATGTCTATTAAGTATGTAATGTCTATAAATAATATAAGTTTAGCTCCTGTCTATGTTTCGGAGAATGATTTTCGAATTCGATTTAATATTTAATTATTAAAAAAAGAAAGAAATTAAATATTATTTCTATAAAAAAATGCGGGTTATTTATGTTATGGAAAAGACAAAAGTATATGTGGTATCATATGTATCATATTATAGAGATATCATATATTCATTATATATCTTTAGTTATATAGGACTATACTATAACTATAATATTAGTATATAATTTAGTATATAATAAATAATATATATATATATAATAATATTTTAATATATAATTTTAATTATTTAATTATATTATTTAATTATAATAAATATAATAAATAATAAAAAAAAAATATAATAAAATAAAAATATAATAAAAATTATATTCTATTTTATTATACAATTTATTATACACAAAATATATATATATACTTTTTTTTATGTATGATAAAAATTCATAATTATTATGAATAAATTGTTATGAATATATTAATAATTTTAAGAATTTATGAATATATTAATAATAACTACTAATAATTATGTATATAACTAGGAAAGATGAATTATTATATTTATTTTTCTTATATTGGTAAATTCTTATCTTATATATATATATTCTTTAGTATAGAGTTATAGTTTTCAGTATAGAGTTATAGTTTTCTATTCTTTTATTTTATAATTATAGTTTTAATAGTTTTATTTAATTATACATTACTAATTTAATACATTACTAAATTAACATTACTAAATTATAAGAAATTATATGTATTTATGATAGAATAATGTATATAATACAACTGAGTATAATTTTCATACAAGCTAAGTAGAATTTTGTATAATTTTTTTATTTTGTAAAATAAATATTCAAAAAAATATTCTATAAACAGATAAAAATAGAAAATATTTTATAGAAAAAAATGGTATAAATAACATTAAATAAATTCCATTTTTGATTGAATATTTGATTGAATAAAATAAATATATAATAAATATATATATAATGGATTTTTAATTGACCACATACATTGATTGCAGCTCACACTGCATGTAGATGGATTTCAATAAAAATCCTTTATTTCGTCTGCGATTCTAGAAAAAAAGAAAAGAGATGAACTCAAGATATAGTTAAGATATAGTTATAGTAAAGAACGCAGAATTGAATCAAAGAATAGTTAGAAACAAAGATATGCAATAACCAGAACTGTATGTATATGGATATACAAAAACTCCATTATGGGTAGAAACTAAAAATAGGATAGTTCTGACGATTCAATTCAATAATTCAGTAATATTATCATTTCAATTCTGAGTTTTTAGTTACTTTGAATGCGGGATCTTAATGAGAAAATGAGTAAAAATGAGTAATAATTCATTGGTTGATTGTATCATTAACCATTTCTTTTTTTTTTTGATGTGAGGAACTTACCATGAATCCACTGATTTCTGCTGCTTCCGTTATTGCTGCTGGATTGGCCGTAGGGCTTGCTTCTATTGGACCTGGGGTTGGTCAAGGTACTGCTGCAGGGCAAGCTGTAGAAGGTATTGCGAGACAACCTGAAGCAGAGGGTAAAATACGAGGTACTTTATTGCTTAGTCTAGCGTTTATGGAAGCTTTAACAATTTACGGATTAGTCGTCGCATTAGCACTTTTATTTGCAAATCCTTTTGTTTAATCCTATTTAATCCTAGACCAGACTGAACTGCTTGCTTTCTTCTTTTTTTTTTTTCTGTCCTTAGCTTAATACTACTAATAGAAAAC